CTTTGAAGAAACATGTCAGATCGAGGGCATCCCAAATTTATTCACGGGGATGAGAATTTCTCATTCTTAATCTGTAAAATAAAAATTTCGATCAAATCACACATCGCAGTATACCAGGCCTTCTAATTCTTTAAGAGGTTTATCTAAAAGATTCGCAATATAACTAGGAAGACGTTTCAAATACCATACATGAGTTACAGGACATGTCAGTTTTATGTATCCCATTTGATATCTTCGTATCCGAGAATCAACAAATTCAACGCCACATTGTTCACAAAATTTCGGATCTTCTTTTTCATCTCCGATCACTCGATAATTTCCACAAGCGCAAATTCCACTCTTTATAGGCCCAAAAATCCTTTCACAAAATAATCCATCTTTTTCCGGTTTATTGGTTTTGTAATGAAAAGTATAGGGTTTTGTCACCTCTCCAACTATCTCTCCATTAGGTATTTTTTTAGTGGCCCAAGCACTTATTTGCTGAGGAGAAACTAATCCAATTCGGAGTTGTTGATGTTTATACCGATCGATCATATAAGAAATTTTGTGATTCATTCCGATTAAACTTCCTTCCTATTAATCTGGAAATTCTTCTCAGATACAAGGAAATGATTCAGTTCCAGAGCCAAAGATCGTAGTTCTCGAACAAGTAATCGAAAAGATTCTGGAGCATCTTCTGGTTTAGGTATTGTTCCTCCAATGATAGTGGTACCAAGTACTTCTTGGCGAGCTCTAATATGATCAGATTTATAAGTAAGCATCTCTTGTAAAATATGAGCAACACCAAACCCCTCTAAAGCCCAAACCTCCATTTCGCCTACCCGTTGTCCCCCCTGCTTAGAACGGCCTCTAAGGGGTTGTTGTGTAACAAGTGCATAATGTCCACTAGAACGTCCGTGTATTTTATCATCAACCTGATGAATTAATTTCAAGATATAGGGCTTTCCTATTATCACAGGCTGTTCAAAAGGATCTCCTGTTCTTCCATCAAAAATTCGGCTTTTTCCTGGATACTCGGGTTCAAATACCCATGGATTCGCTGTTTGCTTACTGGCTTCATATAATTCAGAAAATACTAGTTTTCTCGAAGCCTCTTGTTCATATCTCTCATCAAAAGGAGCTATTCGATAATGTCTATCTAGTAGACTTCCCGCTAGCCCAAGCGAGCATTCAAATATCTGTCCTACATTCATGCGTGAGGGTACTCCTAATGGGTTGAAGACCATATCCACGGGTCTCCCGTCTTGCAAATAAGGCATATCCTGTCTAGGCAAAATTTTTGAAATTATACCTTTATTTCCATGTCTTCCAGCTACTTTATCACCTACTTTAATTTCACGTTTCTGTGAAATATATACACGAATTATTTCGGGGTTATAACTTGAACCCCCCTTTTTCTGAACCCATCTCACATCAATAACTCGACCTCTACCACCTATAGGCAATTTTAAACAAGTTTCTTTTGAAGTCGATACCTGAATGCCAAGTATGGCCCGTAATAATCTATCTTCCGGAGCATACGAGGATTCTTTCGCCACCTGAGGCGTTAATTTACCTACTAAAATATCACCCGTTTCAACCCACGATCCTAGCATCACAATTCCATTTTTGTCTAAATTTCGGAGTAAACGGCCTTCTAGATGCGGTATTTCTTTAGTGATCCTTTCAGGACCTTGGGTTGTCACATGCGTCTGAATTTCATATTTTCGTATGTGGAAAGAAGTATAAATATCACCATATACTAGAGACTCACTAATGAGTACCGCATCTTCAAAATTGTATCCTTCCCATGGCATATAAGCCACTAATATATTTTTCCCCAGAGCGAGTTCCCCACCAACTGTAGCAGCACCATCCGCTAAAATTTGTCCCTTTTTAATACATTTACCCCGCCGAACCTGAGGTTTTTGATGCATACAAGTATTTTTGTTTGAGCGTTGATACATAATTAATGGAATACTTAGAGTATCCTCATTGCCCGATAAAATTATCTTCTCAGTGTCAGTATAAAGGATTTTTCCCTCGTGTTCGGCTATAGCGGGAACCCCTGAATCTAAAGCCACTTGGCGTTCCAATCCAGTTCCAACAATGCACTTTTCGGACCGAGAAAGTGGAACTGCCTGACGTTGCATATTAGAACTCATTAAAGCTCGATTCGCATCATTATGTTCGATAAAAGGAATTAGGGAAGCTCCAATGGAAAAATATTGGAAAGGAAAAATGCTTCGAAGATGAACCTCTTCCCATGCGATAGTCAAAAATTCTTGGCGGTATCGAGCTGGAACAGCCTGTTCTTCTTGAATGCCCCGATTAAGAGCCAAAGAATTTCCTGCCGCTATCATATAATATTCATCTTGACTTGGTGATAAAAAAAGCATCCGTATCCGTGCTTTTTTTGATTTCTCAAAGAGTTCGTAAAATGGACTTTCTAACGACCCCCAATCACCAATCCTGGCATGAATTGATAAAGATCCAATAAGCCCAACATTGATTCCTTCAGACGTATCAATGGGGCAAATACGCCCATAGTGACTAGGGTGGATATCTCGTATCCGAAAATTCGCAGTTCGCCCTGTTAATCCGCCAGGGCCCAAATAACTCAACTTTCTCCCATGAACGATTTGTGTCAATGGATTAGTTCGATCCAAAACTTGAGATAATGGGTGTAATCCGAAAAAGGATTCATAAGTAGTTGTTAACGGAGTTGAAGTTACCAAATTCTGAGGAGTAGGTATCAATTTATGCCTAATTGCTCCGCCTATAGTTCCCTTAACTACATTTTCTAAACGAGCCAGAGCCAACCCGAGCTGGTCTTGTAAAAGATCCGCTACAGAGCGAATACGTTTATTTTTCAAATGATTCATATCATCAAGTGTACCCATTCCAAATTTCATCCCAATCAAATGATCGGCAGCTGCTAATATATCTCGTGGTAACAAAAATATATTGTTCTGAGGTATATTAAGATTCAGTCTCCAGTTAATATTCCGGCGACCAATCCTTCCTAATTCACACCTTTGGTGAAAGAATTTTTTTTGTAATTCCTTACATAAGGATTCAGAAAATATTGGATCCCCACCTACACAAGAAAATTGTTGATAAAACTCCAAAATAGCATTTTCTTTTGACCCAATTTTTTTTTTCTCTTTATCGGTCAAGAAAGATAAGAAAATTTCAGGGTAGCAAACATTCTCTAGAATTTCTCTTAGATTTGAACCCATAGCTGATGATAGAACTAGAATAGATATTTTCTGTTTCCTACTCACACGAGCCCATATTCTTGCTTTTTTATCAATCTCTAATTCTAACCTGCCTCCCCAATCTGATATTATGGTGCCGGTATAGACCGAAATCCCGTTATGATCCAATTCTGACTGGTAATAGATACCAGGACTTTGCAATATTTGATTGATTACAATTCTGTATATTCCGTTTACTATAGAAGTTCCAAGGGAATTCATTAAAGGAATGTTTCCAATAAAAATTCTTTGTTCTTGCATATTCCTGCTGGTTTTCCAAATTAATCCCGCGGATACATATAATTCAGAAGAATATGTAAGTGATTCATAGACAGCATCTCGTTCTTTTATCAGAGGTTCTACCAATTGATATGTTTCCACAAATAATTGAAATTCAATTCCGTGATCTATATCTTCAATTTTTGGAAATTTAGAAAGTTCTTCTATTAAACCCTGATCAATAAACCGATAAAACCCTTCAAATTGTATCTGATTAAATCCGGGTATTGTAGATGTTCCCTCTTTTCCATCCCCGAGCATCTTTTTTGAATTTCCCATTTATCCGTTTATTGAAAAAATCCCATCCCATCTCTCATTCTTCACCGAATCATATCCATAGAATTCGATCTAGCAATAATGGAATTTCTATTCTGTTTACTGAATCACATGAAATTTTATCCAACTCCAAGATATATGGAATGTATGAAATACGTATGAACGGAGACTAGATTCAATTGGAATTTTTTATAAGAAAGAGATCCAAATGGACCAGAATTAAGAAATATCACTGGAACTTATGGAGTTTTGGAAAGACTAAAAAAAAAGTAATTTCATTTTCACCTATGATATTACATATTCCAATTGGATTGCATACCATAAAAAAAATGTATTCATGATTGGATCTGTTCGAGCAGATAAACATATAATAAATAGAAAACTTTTTTTTTAACCATTTTACTTTTTCATGTATTTGTATTTCATTGTTCAAAAAAATATTTGCAGAAAAGAGATTGATTTTTACCTATTTTGAATAGAATATTTAGAATATCATTGAATTGAAGTAGGTAAGAAAACTTGTGTTTTTTTATTTCTTAATTTTGTTTATTAGTAAAATAAAAAAGACTGCACAGATATATATGGCTCTTTTTCTTCTTTTATTGTGGTACAGTTCTCTTTGGGACAGTATATGCTGTGCTCTATCAAAAATGCCATTTTCTCTTCATCTTCAATGTATTCACTGAAAATTGAAATACAAAAATTTATTGAGAATTACTCCTCAAAAGCATCCCTAGAGAGATAAAAGACCCCAGTATAGAGCTATAGCTCTATAACATAACGTAACGTATGTTCTGATTATGGGGTTTACATATACTCATTATTACTGTTATAATTGAAATTGAAAAAAAAAAATTTCTTTTTAATTAAAAAAACTCAATATAGATTAGTTATAAATCTATTTCTAATGATTTTATTCTATTATTAGAAATAACAAAATGTAGATTTAAATTCTGGTCATGAATTTACAGTTAATAGTTAATGGTTCTTATTTGTACTGGATTCTATATTTTGTGACTTAAAATCTATATATTTTTTTCGGAGTTAAAAAAAAAGAGAAAGTTGGAATCTAGTTTCTATCGTTTTGGGCGGCATGGCCGAGTGGTAAGGCGGGGGACTGCAAATCCTTTTTCCCCAGTTCAAATCCGGGTGCCGCCTCAAGAACAGACTTGAAATCCGCTATTATAACAAACGTAGGAAAAGACTCTTGATAGTTTCGGTTCGTGATTATAAGCCCTTGGCTCTCGAGATTCTATTCTCTAACCTAAAGTTTTGCCTATCAGATTCAAGGAAAACTTAAAGTAGTGGAGGGAAATCCATAAATCGTTACTTTCCACTACTAATTTAGTTCCACTTACTGAGTAGTCAATTAGATTGGATAGCCCGAGAGGGAATTACTAGTTTTGGAAAGGACCTAAGATACTTTGGATACAGACTCACGAAAGTCTCGGAATGCTCAGACATTCAATCAATATTAGATTAGATGAAGAATTGCTTTTCATTTTACTTCCAAAAATAAAAAACGATATAAAGAAAGAAAAAGTCTTATTCTTTCTACATGTGAGTCAGATTCCTTGGATACTTCGAAAAGTGTCCGTTTACTTGTGTTTACATCTTGTCGATTCGACTAGAAATTCTATAATTAAGAATAACTCATTATAAGATTAAGATAAGTGGCTTTTTTGGAGTAGTTCATCAATGGTGACCAAATACCTCTCCCTTTTTTTGACTCTGCACCAGTGATTTCACTATTATTAGTGAACAATAATGGAATAGTTTCTTCATATTCATAGAAATAGGGGACAGAATTCACATGGATATAGTAAGTCTCGCATGGGCTGCTTTAATGGTAGTTTTTACATTTTCCCTCTCTCTCGTAGTGTGGGGAAGAAGTGGACTCTAGAAGTACTCCGAATTGCGGTAATAATCAAACTCTATTAACCTGTATCAATTGTTTTAGTTTTCTAGACCGGGCAGCAATTTTTTTTAAGATTTTTTTTTAGAAATTGGATTTATGTTTTGTTTTATTGACTCATTTTCTATTTTTATATCAGGGTTTACGCGGTTAACCATTCATGGGGTAACCCCTTTTCGAAATCTGAAGAAGTTTCCATCGAATTCGGATTATCTGTATTAAATGGATCAAACAAACAAATCAAATTGAGAAAGTATGTACATACATTTCATATTCTATTTAATTTATATTGACATTTATAAAGAAAAAGAGAGATATAGGTGGATTCCTTTATATTAAGATATATTAAGATATTTCACTTGTATCTTTATACATTACAATAACCATAATGGCTAGTATGGTAGAAAGAGATCTCTTTCTACCATACTAGCGGGGCCCCTTAGGATACTACTACTACTGAGTCTAATGCATTCCTTTCATTTAAGACGAGAAATGGAAATCCTTTTTTTTCGTTGATAGTAAAATTGTATTCAAATTAATTATTTTGACTAACCGTTTTTACGTAAATTATAAGCAAAAAAGCAGTAGGAACGAGAATGAAAAGTGCAGTAGCAATAAATGCAAGAATATTGACTTCCATAATTTAATTGTTTATTTTTTTTCTTTGGAATATCTCGGGATTTAATCCCATAGAGATGAGAAATCTTTCGCTTCTAAACTCACTCAGATGAATTAGATTTCGATGATATTGAATGAAATATCATGAATAACAATATCGGAGCTATAAAATCGATTCATCGTCAAGAATTTAATAGTATAACATAGGAAGATCTTTTATCCACACCGAATACATAATGAGATTCCCGATCCAATCAAAAAATATTTCTTTTTTTATGATTCTTTTTCCCCGCTTTCTTTTCTACAACCTAGTACTTCACTTTCCTTGTACAACCCTCTGATGAAGTATCAGAAAAAAACCTTTTCTACTTCGATCATTGTTTACAAAAAGAGTTTCTAAAGAACCTTAAATAAACAATAGAAATGAAATAGAGAAAACAAGTGCGAAGGTCAATTTGAAATTTTACAAATTTTTGAAGGGTCTATCATCTTTTTGGAAAACAAAGAAAGGGAATGTGATAAAGACGAGTCCCAGTAAAAAAAGAAAATATTCGAAAAAACTCACTATTTAAATTTTCTTACGAGTTTTTTCTTCGACATCGACTCTAATCTTTAAAAAGAGCATATTCATTAGGGAAGACTAATTTTATCTTTATTTTTAAAATATTCTCTTTCCTTGGTTGGATTCGAACTATTTGAAATTCTTTGACTTCATAGTATATATAGGTACTCTTGGCAAACGTATTATACGCTATCCTATTCCCTTTTCCTACACGAGTTAATGGGAGATCCATTGACAAAAAACAGAAACCCCGTACAGTATCTCTTTCTTGAAGTGTTGAATGCTCTCAATAATTATAATTATACTAATTTACATATGTCTCTCTACCATCAATTGGTGCTAGTTAAAATAATGGAAATACCCCTTTCTTTTGTTTTGCTTGATGAAAAAACAAAAATAAAAAAAAAGACATAAACTCACCATTTTGATCTCCTTGCCCAGAAACAAAATGGTGAGTTTATGTCTTTTTTTTTTTATTGAATCCGCCGGGACTGACGGGGCTCGAACCCGCAGCTTCCGCCTTGACAGGGCGGTGCTCTGACCAATTGAACTACAATCCCATGGAAATCAAGTGGGTAGCTTACATATTCCTTCTTATGATTTCATTTTCA